AAGAGAAAGGAGGCATTCGTCAGCGTAGGAAGGCCCACCGAGCGAAGCTCTTTCTTTTTTTGGCCGTGCCGAAAATTTGATCGTATGTTAGTTAGAGAGGTTGGCGAACTACTACGATCAATAGATTCCCCATCTATATCCAATCCCAACGGGGAATAGAAGCGAGTCGCTTCCGGCTGGCTTGTAGTCCTAGTCTTTTAGCTTATGTAATGGTCGGCCTTCCTACACGCGCGCGCCCGCCGGAATGCCTCCTTGTTTTAGTTTTGGACGAAGCCAAGCCGATACATACAATATACGATAGGCGAAGGAAATACCCCCATTTATTTAATAGCGCCTGGGCAAGTTTGATCGAGGATTGGAGAGGTACTTTAGTAACTCGACTGAAAGGAGAGGTGGGAAGAAAAGGCTCGGGATGGATTTAGGAGTCTTTGTGCGAGCCGTATGCGGTGAGAGTCGCACGTACGGTAACGAGGGGGGTTCGCGTCTATACGTGTAGTGTGGTGGTTGGGCCTACCCACCCTATTTGTTCCATGATCTATGGGTCTACTGGAGCTACCCACTTCGATCAATTAGCCAAGATTTTGACCGGATACGAAATCACTGGTGCTCGATCTAGTGGTATTTTTATGGGGATTCTGTCTATCGCTGTAGGATTCCTATTCAAGATCACTGCAGTTCCTTTTCGGGCGGCTGTAGGACGGACGGCCGCCTATAGGTGGTAGGGTAGGGTGGGTGGTACCGCTCAGATTGCGGCCAATCTTCCTAACCGCGCGCGGGCCGGGCTTAGAGCGAGTGAAACTCATCACTACCTCGTAAGGGCATTGAGACCATAGCATGTTACACGAGGAAAAAAAACCTTTGTAGTGTTGTCACACAGCTGCCCGCCTAGAAGAGCCACTCGCTCTGTAGTGTTGTCACACAAGATAAGCACGCCGCCCGCCTGCTGGCCGGGCGAATCGAAGTTCTCTTCCGGTCAACTGTCCACCCAGTCAAGTGCAAAAAACACAGTAGAATCACGCAACGCACGCTGCTGGTGTGCTTCCTGCCCGCGAGGAAAGAAAGAAGAGCGACAAGGTTGAGTTCAGATTTGACTGTTTGCAGCATGGGAGCAGATTACCCAAAAAATCCCTGGGAACAATGAAAAAAAAAGATATCTCGGTAACAAAAACCATAGGGGGCTGTATTGGCGAGATCCAACGGTGAACAGCTGCCCAAAATAAAAACCGCCTGGAAGTCCGAGGACCTTTAGTACCGTACCCCCAAACCAGCAGCCTTCGCGCCAAGCAAGACCGCCCTTGTCCCTCTCCTTTCAGTCGAGTTTGTGTTCACAACCTCTCTAGACAAGTGCTCGAGTGACTTCGCCCCTCTCCTTTTCAGTCGAGTTGCTAAAGCACCTCTCGCAATAAGCTCGAGTTCCTCTTTTATAAGAGTAATAAATACCTGCGGACCTTTCCTTTCTCCATTCCGCCTCATTCATTATTTGATTCCGCAAAGCAAAAGTGGTTCGTATGCCTACTTTACCTACTTGACGAAAGGGAACGCACTTTGTTGAGTTTCCGGGTTTTTTTATAGATTGGATTCAGTCAGCGTCACGACATAATCAAAAGGAAGGAGTGAGGCTTTGGTTACCGGCGAACGCTTCCAAAGGCGACCTTCTCGAGTTTCCGGCTGTTTCCTAGATTGAAGTAGCCTTTCGTCGCCCTACCAAACGCAAGAAGTCACTATCAAACAGCTCGCCCTACTGTGACAAAGGTGCGCTCCGCCCGGTGACTAAGAAATCAATTTGCGCAACAATTGAAGTGATGAGGTCGAGGGAAGTAGGGCTCCTATTGACTAAAGATTGGTTCTTCGCTTTCCTTTAGAATGAAAGTAGCTATGAAGCCCCTACCTACAACTTACTTTGTTTGATTCAAAAGGCGAACAGCCCCCCCCAACTAGTCGTATGGGGTGGGGTTCTTGTGGTAAGCTGCCTTGGATATGATAAATTCCTAAAAAAAAGGCAAAGTCCGCTATTAGACGAAGATCTTCCTATCAATAGATAGGAATTAGTGTTCGATATAGGGGATAGGATCTATCTGCTCTCTCTAAAAAAAAATTGAGAGAGCAGATATAACGATATAAAATCGGAAGGATAGATAGACATCTAAAGAAAGGGATGTCTATTCTATTCCTCTTTTTTTTATAGAAAGAAAAGATATCTCGTTCATCTATCTTTTGTTTATTTATCATTGATTCTATCTATGAATCAAGTCGAATTAGTTTTTGGCCGAAGCCCCGAATGGATTGGATCGTTTCCGCCAACGAAATGAACGCGGAGCCCGTTCCGAATGCTTCTTCGATCCGGAAGTTCTCGCGAAGAGAATAAGATGCTGCTCCCCCTCCCTCTGTCTTTTTTCGCTTTGCTAATCTTCCCCTTCCCCTCTAACGGGGGCCAGGCGGCGGCGGGCGCGGGAGGAAAAAACCTAAGAGAAGACGCTCTTAGGTCCTTCTTTTTTCAGTGCAACATAGGAAAGCGCCCTCTTTTTGTCATCTCTGCAGCTTTCCAGATTTGGTATTGAACGCATGGCGTAGCTAGGACCTTCAAATCATGTTTGAGCCTATGTTCAAACAAAACCCATCCCCCGGCTGGAAAGAATGCCCGCCAAGTTCTGATAAGGAAGGAACAACCCCGGAAAGGCTCGACGAAGGGAGGGAGATGCGGCGGGGGAAGGAAAAGGCTTTCGGAGATCAAGAGATTTTCTTTCTTTTGCATCGAAAACGAAGAAGGCCGAGGATGGCCTACGGTGCGTGTTATCTGAAGGGAGCACGCTTTTTCGACCGCGGTGCTATGATTGCCGGAGCCTCTCCTCGTTCCGCCCGCTGGCCTATTGGGATAGCAGCCTGCGGGCTTTGCCTGCCCATTATAATATAATCAAAAATTCCGGCTCGGCCCGGGAAAGCGCTGGCAACAACAGAAAGGAAGGGGTCCATGTAGCTGCTGCGCCCGCCCCTCTTCTTAGTCAATGGGGCAGCAGGTTCGGCATCTACTAGAAAAGAGAGAATCCACTTCAGATAACCACACCTCGGCTAGGCAGCGTGTGGAATGGCCGAGAGCGGACCTTTTTGGATATATAATCCAAGTCGAGAGTGGAGTTACAGGAACAGCCGTCTGATGGAAAAAAACTTTCACGTTCGGTTCAGAGAGCACTTTTTTCGTTGAGAATTCCTCGTTCCCTTTCGTGTGAATTCCCCAGTGGCGAATTTAAAACTTGTGGGTCTATTCAATCTCTCGAGCCCCGAAGAAAACCCCCTCCCCCTCGGACTCCATATTCCTTTTGACTCTATATATGTGGGCACCAGATATCTATGAGGGTTCACCCACCCCGGTTACAGCATTCCTTTCTATTGCGCCTAAAATCTCTATTTCTGCTAATATTTTACGTGTTTCTATTTATGGTTCCTATGGAGCTACATTGCAACAAATCTTCTTTTTCTGCAGCATTGCTTCTATGATCTTAGGAGCACTGGCCGCCATGGCCCAAACGAAAGTCAAAAGACCTCTAGCTCATAGTTCAATTGGACATGTAGGTTATATTCGTACTGGTTTCTCATGTGGAACCATAGAAGGAATTCAATCACTACTAATTGGTATCTTTATTTATGCATTAATGACGATGGATGCATTCGCCATAGTTTCAGCATTACGGCAAACCCGTGTCAAATATATAGCGGATTTGGGCGCTCTAGCCAAAACGAATCCTATTTCGGCTATTACCTTCTCCATTACTATGTTCTCATACGCAGGAATACCCCCGTTAGCCGGCTTTTGTAGCAAATTCTATTTGTTCTTCGCCGCTTTGGGTTGTGGGGCTTACTTCCTAGCCCCAGTGGGAGTAGTGACTAGCGTTATAGGTCGTTGGGCGGCCGGAAGGTTGCCACGAATAAGTCAGTTTGGAGGACCGAAGGCAGTTCTCCGTGCACCGGACACGTAGCTTACCGAATCAGTTGCGACACCGATGGGAATGCATGCTACGAAAGATAGGGTCGAGTCTGATACATCAACCGTCTACTCAATATCCTTAGTAGAGTCCACAATCACTACACGAGATGAACCTTGGTTTGGTGAATTGAAGTTCGCCTTAGGTGTAATAGGACTCCCAGTTACTGCGCGCGATCGTATACTGAGGTGCTCCCCGCCGGTTGTTGGAACGACGCGAGCCGGGACGGGCCTGGATTCAGAAAGATGAAGGGCCCCAAAGTAGAAATAGGGGGTTACAAATTCCCCATCTCATTGGGGGCGGAAAACGAATCGACATCTCGATGTGATACAGCCTTTTCTTTTTTAGTTGGGAAAGAACGGCGAAGTCCATCCGAACCGAACCGTCCAATGAAGAATAAGAGGAGAGCAAAGCGCCAATGGCGCGCGAAGCGCATGCGGAGCAGGCACGGAGAAAAATCAGTGTGGAGGAGAAGAAGCAGCCGAGCTCATTCCCTTCGCATCCTGGGCCCAAAGCAGTGCAGTCTTTCCTGGCCAAATCAAGGATTTGGGGCTTCTTGCTACGCTACTTAACTATATAAATCCTTTAGTAATATATAAATGGAAAGATAGATCCATCCATCTATCCTATCCGATTTCCATTTTGATATCTAAAAAAGAATCGATTTCATTCAACGTTTGATTCAAAGAACTGCGCTTAGCCCCCCCGCTCATGAAACGGCTCTGCTGCAATGGATGGCAGAGGGTCCGTAGTACCCAAAGCACTGGAGTGATCCAGTAGCCGGGAAGGGGCCTAGAAGTGCCTACTACTACACCATACTACACTTGGCTCTACACATTTACCGAGCTAACCCCTGTCCAGTGCCTGGCAGAGCTAAGGGGGCTTCAATCCTTATTCCTTATCCCCATCTTCGCCCAGGCTAACGGGGCCTTACTTATTCAGGGGGGGAGCCTCGAGAAGCACTGTTGAGAAGAAGATCCTAGGCCCCTCTTCATTCTCTACAGGGTTTCTTTCTTCAATATAGGTGACAACGAGCGAGGCAGAGATGGAAGAGATCAAAGACGAGAATAAGAAGCCAGTAAACTTCCTTTTTGATCATTTTGTTTGATAGAGGGGGATAGAAAAAATGGACAAAACTTACTCGCATTTCTCATCGAACAAATACGAAAAAAGAATCATATTGAAAACTGAAACCTCACCTCTCGTTTCACTCTCGTTCCTCTCCTTACAGTCGAGCTCCTTTGTTCCTATGGACCTCTCTAGACAAGTGCTCGAGTCATGATTTCGCCCTCTCCTTTTCAGTCGAGTTGCTAAAGCACCTCTCGCTACGCTCGAGATCTTTTAACCTTTTAGTCGAGTGCCTTCGGCCCTCTCCCAAGGATAAGGTCTCATTAATTAGTTGATGAGGGGTCGAGTTACTGCGTTCCTAACCCAACCCCTTCCTTCTCCGAGCTTTGTATTATAAGTGATCCGAACCTGCCCGGAGTGAGCCTCCCATAGAGGCAAGTTGGTGAGCCGTATGATGGGCAACTATCTCCTGCGGTTTGGAGAGGACTCAGCTGTTAGTTAGTATCCCCTTGGTTTCGGGGTGGACCCTTTCACTCTATTTTATTATATACGCTTAGTGAAAAGAATGTTTTTTGATACACCTAGGACATGGATTCTATATGAACCAATGGATCGTAATAAGTCGTTACTACTAGCAATGACTTCCTTTTTCATTACTTCATCCTTGCTATACCCCTCTCCTTTGTTCTCAGTTACTCATCAAATGGCACTCAGTTCATATCTTTAAGTTCGATCATTGACAAGGTTCAAAGAAAGGGTGGGCCGTCGGTTTGAATCCAATATTATGTACTTTTTTTTTCAAAAATACGGAATTCACAACTAGAAACGGAAAGGTTTCCGCTCCCCGCCATCAACGGTAATCAATTCTTAAAGAGTAAGCTCACCGCTTTCTCGCTCACTCTTTCTTCTTTCCCTTTGGCTGACCTCGCTTGACGGAAGCCTGCTTATTTAGCGACACAACAAAAGAAAGCACCTGTTGGTTGGTTTCACGATTGTCGAAGGCGCGTCTAGCCCTGCTCTTTATTCAACCGATGCTATGAAGCTTGAGAAAGAGGAGAGAGCAGCCTTTCAGGAGGAACCTGTGACACCTGCACGGATGCCCGGCTGGAACGGTTTGACAATGAATTCAATCTTGTCTTGGATGCCCACCCGGAAGTAGCATTAGCAACATTAGAATCCCATATCTTCTTTTGTTCTGCTTCTCGTAATTAGCCTTGTTGCTGGTTTGGAACCCTGAGCAGACTCCGGTGATATTGAATCAGCCAGAAAGAAGGTTCACTCCTCACCTTTGAAATGTAGCTTGAGCAGCTAATCAGTCAATACCCTATGTTCTTATTTCACACAATCCAGGAACTTCGGGAAGAAAAGTCTGTAGGAAGCTACCCGAAGATAGGACATTCATTCCTCTAAGGCAACGCCTTTAGCTACTCAACTACTTGAGCTCATTCGATACCAGACAAGCACTCATTGGCTACCAGGGCGCTACCAAAACTACTCAGATCAGATCGTCGGCTTCCTAACTCCTTTCATTTATAATAGGAGAAAAGAAAGGCGGAGGAGGATTTCTTGAGAAATCTTGTAGTTGAGGAAGTGGAAAAGTATCTGGACAAATATAAAGAAAATGTAATGTCCGAGTTCCCCCGAAGTAACCCTTATATATAAACGCCAAGTTTCTTGAGCAAGGTGAGCACTCAACTTCTACAGGATGCCGGATTGCCAAATACGGCAGACCCGGCAGCTATGCAATTACTTAATTCAGTCCACAATAATTTGGTGTCCGATTTTCGGCTAGTGGACAGCTATACCAATAATCCTGTATACAGTTGTATAAGATTTTTTCTAAAGGATTATCGGTGAGCAAGAATTCAAATGTAGTTTTTAGTTTCGTTAGTTAACCTACCTTTTTCTTTTGGTGGTGAGTTTCCTTTTTTATTTTTTTTCGCTATGCGCCGCTCCGCCAGCAAGGAGTGCCACGCACAAGCAGAGCGAAAACAAACAAAGCAGGGGGAATTATTCGTTGGGGGAAATCCTTTGATTGCGTATTATAGATCCATGTCTTTCTTGTTCCACTAGCTAGGAAAAAATTTGCACATGTCCGTTTCGTTGTTACAACCTTCTTTTTTGATGTCAAAGACCAGAAGCTACGCGCAAATTCTCATTGGGTCTTGGTTGTTCTTAACAGCGATGGCTATTCATTTAAGTCTTGGGGTAGCACCACTAGATCTTCAACAAGGTGGAAATTCTCGTATTCTCTATGTACATGTTCCTGCGGCTCGGATGAGTATTATTGTTTATATCGCCACGGCTATAAACACTTTCTTGTTCCTATTAACAAAACATCCCCTTTATCTTCGCTCTTCCGGAACCGGTATAGAAATGGGTGCTTTTTTTACGTTGTTTACCTTAGTTACTGGGGGGTTTCGGGGAAGACCAATGTGGGGGACCTTTTGGGTGTGGGATGCTCGTTTGACCTCTGTATTCATCTCGTTTCTTATTTACCTGGGTGCACTGCGTTTTCAAAAGCTTCCTGTCGAACCGGCTTCTATTTCAATTCGTGCTGGACCGATCGATATACCAATAATAAAGTCTTCAGTCAACTGGTGGAATACATCGCATCAACCTGGGAGCATTAGCCGATCTGGTACATCAATACATGTTCCTATGCCCATTCCAATCTTGTCTAACTTTGCTAACTTCCCCTTCTCAACCCGTATCTTGTTTGTTCTGGAAACACGTCTTCCTATTCCATCTTTTCTCGAATCTCCTATAACGGAAGAAATTGAAGCTCGAGAAGGAATACCAAAACCTAGTTCACTCGCTCTCTTTGCATCCATGGCTGAATGGTTAAAGCGCCCAACCTAATAAAGAGGCAAGTAGGTTCGATTCCTGCTGGATGCACTTGGAACGTTCAGTTCAATCGCAGCTCACAGAATCTAAAGAGATAGCTCGCCCTTATAGCTTATGTGGGGCATTTCACTCGCTCAACACTCGTTCAAAACATCCACTCGTTCAACAGGAAAGAAAAGGTACAAAGGATCTACTTCTCAGGATGGAAAGAAGCAAGAAAGTCTAGAGAGTCGAAATGACCTTGGTCCAACCATAGGAGGACTGATTCGGAAGATTCTATCCTATTCTTCTAAAAAGGAGTTCTCTAATTTAACTGGACTTGAAAGCGGTGGATCAAGCCCCCCTTTTTCTTTGGCTGTGTCCAAGTGAAGTGAAACTCGGGAATGAAGCAGATAGGTCTCAGTCGAAGAAAGGTAGCCCTATTGGGTCTGGGATTGCTTACCTTTCTTTCCTTCTACAGTACGCCTTAGGTGATTCTAAACCTCCACTCTCAGTCTACTTTTGAATCGATTGCCTACCTATACCGACCCTACTCAACAGGGGCAGGGGCCGTGAACTATGAAAAGCCTGCCAGGCAGAGAAAAAAGTGCAAAAGCGATTGAACAAAGTCGCTCCGGTCGAAATGGTTTGGATGCAGATGAGGGAGAGGGCGAAAGCTTTCATTTAAAGGTAAAGGGAAGGGAGGAGGACAAGTAGATCTTATCCTGCGTGCAGTAAGTATGAAGAAGAGAGCCAGGTCACTAGCTAGGTAAGGGTCTACGATTGCTCTGCCTACCATAAATAATTTGAATTGAGCCTATACTCTTTGGAAATTACTGAAAGAGAGGCCTAGGATTGCTCACAGATCTGCTTAAAGGAACTTCAGATAAGTGCTGGACATGCTTTGTTGAGGGGCTCAACCAATCAATAGCTTCGCTTACTTCCCCAGAGTCTTTTGCCTACTTATTGACCACTGACTCCCAGATCAGCTAACGACTCTTTTGAAAGCATACAGATCCCCAATGACAATATCGTCACCCGTGGGATTGGGGGCTATGAGTTGAACTATACCTGCAATCCGTTGACATGGGTACTATTCTTCAGGGACTATCCCACATCGACGACAACTACTCTCTTTTCTGTAAAAGATTGCTGCTTCAAAATAAGTCTGACTCTTCTTATATCAATCCCCCTTCCTTCTGGAATACGACAGCTACTACTTTGATTGAAAAATTAGAACGACTGCTGATGTGTAAGCGGAGGCATACTTTGATGTATCAAGCGCTACGCACTAACTTCTGCGTCCTTCTTCAGACAGAATCTCCTTGCTCCCATCTATTGGAAAATCCACTCAGAGACTCAATAGTTGATAATAGTTGAATAGCTCCTCCGGTAGCCGGACTGTCATTCCCACTTTTTTCTGACCTTCCGGTTCTGAATCCGTAGGACACTTCTCTGTTCTCATGTATACCTACACGAGATCTCGAACTTGAAACGAAACATCACTCTCCTCTTTCTTTTACCTTTCTCTCTATCCAGGGGCCAAACTCACACTTTCAGGAGCTATAGCATACATGGAGCCAGCAGGGAGAGCCTTCTTGAATAGCAAAAGCCCTAAGCTTCAGACTAGTTCTAACCCCGATCCTTCTTCGGCGGATCTGTCCTTGCCTCTTTCCTGATACAAAAAATTTCTTTTCATTTTATATAGATGCAAAAGTTAGCAATCCAATTTTCCTTCGTAAGAGCACATCTTACATCGCAAACTTTCTCTTTATATACCGGCAAAAGTAAGAAACCCTATTTTAGCTCGTAGGAGCACATCAGGAATCCAAAACTTTCTCTTTATATACCGACGATTTCTATCAAAATGGCATCAATCTCACAATGTGGTTTGAGCAATTCTATGACCAGCAAAGACTAGAATTCCCTTGTCATGAGGTAGTCTTAGGTTCATGAATTTTTCGGGATTAAACAATGCTAACTCCCTTGCTACTAGCTGCTTCTTAAAGTGTGTTTGACACCCACCAGATCCAATGAAACTCACAAGCTTATCTTCGTCAGTGGAGTTAACTTGATCAATCCACAACCTCAAAACTATACCCATCAGCTTTACCAACAGCAACCAATCCGTAAGTAATTCTAGAGACTGCCCTTATAGCTTTATCTAGTTCTGGTTGAACGAGAACTTGATAATTAAGCCTACTAATCATACCTCCAACCCCAACACAGGGAAAATTCTGGGGTTCCAAAGCTGGCAGGCTAGGTTCCCGTTTCTTCCTCTTCTTAACCTTCTTTCCCTTCACAGCTCTAATGCCTCGCCAGAGCTCTTTGACGAACTCACTTTTCAGCACAAGTTCCTCCAGGATCAAAGGATGCCAAAAATCAGATCTTATTAACTTCCTGGTGGCTGATCCCGTTGGTCCCACCTTCTCCGCTTGTTTCAGCTGCAAGCGGAAACGTGTTTATGAGGAAGATCCTTGACAATCTAAGATCCTTACCGTCTTCCTGATTCCCTGTAAACCCAATTCATGAAGCTCTCCCATTAGCTTCAGAACTCTATCACGACTGTAAACCTTCCCTACCCAGTCCCACTGAGCTTGTTCAGGCGATAATCCACCCGGCTCCCACACATGGTTAGCTCGTCCAGGATCGCAAGGTCGTTCACTCGCTACACGAGCGCTCTTCAGCGACATACTATCGTAACCAAGATCAAGCAGAAATTCCCATGTCCGAGGTCTAGAACACAAGGGCAAAGTAGGAAATCGGAAACGCATACCATATCTCGCAGAAGGTCGTGTAGAGCCATCGCTAGATCTAACCTTGGACGAGTGAGCTCTGTCACGCTTCCCTGGTTTTCTTGCCCGAGCCCTGCGGTAGTTGCGCTTGCCAAGAAACCTTTTCGGACCGCGAGATCGTCTTGCCCGAGGAGTCGCAAAAGCTACGGATGCAGGAAATCCCTTCTGAGTTGGACCGCTCACCACCTGCTCGATGAATTTCCCAAGCGACGGATCTGGGTCTTCCTCAGCTTCAGGATCGGCAGATCTCTTCATCGTCGTCATGCGATGGAAAAAAACATCTGCTCCACCCGAGCGAGAATCTGCCTGATCAGCGCTATATCGTTACTATCCAAACCCATTGTCGAAATCGTCGTTGGATACCCACAGTCAGAAGACCGAAGGCTCTGATACCATCTGATAAGACCCGAGATGGATCTTCTCGGTAGAATAGAGAAAGAGATGAAAAGATAGAAGAAATTGGGGAAGAAGATGAAGAAATAGGGAGAAAGCTTGGCTGATTCGAGACGCCACTCTTCCATCTTTACATAGCAGCCCCTCTTTCACCGTATAACCAGATTCCAGGTTCTTTCCCTCTCGGGCTTGTTGTAACACAGTTCTTAACTCCGGATCAGCTTCAACTTGAGATAGTAATTCTGCTGCATCGAAAGAGGGAGGAGGTGCGAATACAAGTTCCAACAGACGCTCAGGTTGCACTCGTCTTGACAACGCATCAGCAGCCTTATTTTCAGTTCCCGGCTTATACTCAATGAGAAAATCCAAGCCTAACAGTTTGGTAGCCCATCTCTGTTGTTCCTTGGTGACAAACCTCTGTTCCAGCAAGTGCTTTAGACTCTTCTGGTCTGTGCGTATCGTGAAACGTTGCCCTGAAAGATAGTGTCTCCAACGTTGGACTGCCAAGACTATTGCTAAGAGCTCTCGTTCGTACACTGATTTCAAGCTCCCCTTTTCAGAAAACCCTTGGCTGAGATACGCAACAGGCCTGTTCCCTTGTAATAAAACAGCTCCAATTCCATTTCCCGACGCGGATCACAAAAGGTAGCTTCAAATCTGGCAAGGCTAGAACAGGAAGCGTCGTCACTGCTCCTTTGAGAGCCTTGAAAGCTAGTGCTGCCATTTCTGTCCATTTGAAACTGTTCTTTTTGAGTAACTCGGTCAACGGTCTCGCAATTTTCCCATAATTCTTAACGAATCTCCTGTAGTACCCCGTCAAGCCCAAGAAGCCTCGCAATTCTGTTGTGTTCTTTGGTTCTGGCCAACCCACCATTGCTTCTAACTTAGCTGGATCAGCTGACACCCCTTCGCCCGATATAATATGTCCCAAATATGCAATCTGTGGTTGTCCAAAAGCACACTTCTTTCTGTTTGCATAAAACTGGTGTTGTTCCCAAATCTGGAGCACCATTCCCAAGTAATTCATGTGTTCCTCCATGCCCTTGCTATAGACTAGTATGTCATCAAAAAATACCAACACAAACTTCCCTGCGGAAAATATCGTTCATCACGGATTGGAATGTTGCTGGTGCGTTGGTAAGCCCAAATGGCATGACCAGGAACTCATAGTGCCCTTCGTGAGTTCGAAAGGCAGTTTTCTTCACGTCTGTGGCTCGTACACGTATTTTGTGGTACCCGGATTTGAGATCGAGTTTGGAGAATACAGAAGCTCCTTGTAACTCATCCAACAGTTCCTCGATCACGGGAATGGGGTACCTGTCTGGTGCCGTGAGCTTGTTTAAGGCTCGGTAATCCACGCGCCGTAGGCCATCCTCCGTCCGAGCAAAACTGGACTTGAATATGGACTGATGCTCGGCTGGATGATCCGTGCTTCTAACATCTCCCTAACCAATTTTTCAATCTCGTCCTTCTGAGTATATGTATACCGGTAAGGACGGATGTTAACTGGTTCTGCTCCTTCCTTAAGGTTGATAGCATGTTCCCTGCCACGTTTTGGGGGTAATCCTTGCGGCATCTAAAACACGTTTTCATGCCATTCCAACAACTGTTTCACTTGAGCATCCTCAGGAAAATTTGGAGTCTTAATTCCTCCTGCAAACAGTGCGGTGAGCTCTAGGAGATAAGCCTCACTTCCCTCTTTGACTACCCTCTCCATTGAATTGAGAGAGATTTGAGCTCGCACCAGTGACGGATCGCCTGCTAAGGTGACCCACTGATCTTCCCTACGGAAACTCAAGGTGTGTCTTCCCCAATTCATTCTGGTGTCACCCAGAGTGGCCAACCACGCATAACCCAGCACTATATCCGTGGTTCCAGGAAGAAGTCCGCACGTATCTGCACATCTTGGACCGTTAGCTCTACTCCGCTGCATTTCCCGGCACTTGGAACGACTTGACCATTTCCAATAGAAACCCCAAATCCACGAGTTTCTGTGATTTGCAGACCACACCGATGTGCTAGACTCTCTGCTATGAAATTGCTTGTAGCCCCTGAATCAATTAAAACAATGACTTCTTGTCCTGCAATCTGTCCTCTCATCCTCATGGATCTCTCAGTTGTTAAACCTGCCATCGACCGCAAAGACAACCAGAGTAATTCCTTTACTTCATCCTCATCTGATTCTTCTATCTTTTTCCCTGTTTCAGCTTCATCAGCCTCATCCAACTCATCTCCTTCATCCACAGCCATATACTTGAATTCTCTGCCCTTACATCTGTGACCAGGATTCTACTTGTCACCACAACGAAAACAAAGCCCCTTGCTCTTTCTATCCTGATCAAACGGTTTCCGGTATGGTTCCATTTTACGTTCTGGGGATCGGGCGGGCCCGGTGAAGAAGCATTGGATCCCAGAGATGGAATGGGAAATGGAGATGTTGAAGAGGCGGGTTGATTAGTTCTGGTTGGAGGGCTACGAACTCCTTCTCATTGTTCCGCTCCTCTTCTCTTCTTTAATGGTTGACCAGGCACTGAAGGTCGATCATCTGTGTTCACCTGGTATGGATATAATTGAAGAGTGGAGGTAAAGGGCTCCTGTCATCCGGCAATGCAAGACCCACTCCAGATCGATGCCTCTTGGTCAGACCATTTCCGTATACTGAGATTGACGACATAGCGAGAACACCGAGATCATTCCGTAAGAGGGTATTGCAGTGCTTATTGAATTGTCAACAATCCTCTCTTCACATCTGCTAGAAAGAATTTTGAGGGCTTTGGAGAGTGAATAGCTATTCTTTTCTCACATCTCGATTTCCGCCTTCTTTGGGAAGATAAGAGACTTTGCTGCTCTCCCACCTTCAACTAAGGTAGTCGCTTAGCTAACTAAAAAAGCATCCTCTAACGAGCACACCACTGTATATTTTTTTTTATTTAGATACCCTCAAAGCAAAGGTGAGGAATAGGGCTAGCTAACAAGTAAACGAGAGACGTAAGTGAACGAAGTTGGCATCTTCTAGCTAAGCAAGCAAATAAACAACTTCTCTTTGTTGCGAAGTGAGCCAGGTAAGCAAGGAAGTAATAGAAAGACTCTCAAGTGTTATCATATTCTCCTATTTGACTCCCACTTGGGATTCACAAATAAAGGATAGATAAAAGAAACTTCAATGGGCTTCTAATCTATTCTTTCTTGACCCCTGATACGTGACCAGGTGAGGAAGGGCGCCCGTCTTTGACAAAGAGACGGGTAAGGCGGTTGCAAGACCACCCGTGTGGAGATCATACTCTTATCGGGGTTGACAGCCCCAACCGAGTATGGTACCACGTGGCCAAGTCCTCGCACTTTCATTCCAGGGAGCGCTAAGAAGCAAGGCCGGAATGAGGGTTACATGAGTTAGAAACGATCCCTGATGTGGAATAAAAGGCTAGCTCTTCATCTCTTTCGCTTTCTTTCAATGTCGAGATGAGGAGCGTAGCCGATCTTCTTTTCTCTCTGCGCGTAGGAACCACTTTCTTTCTGAAGAGATGGGCGTGATCGTCTTTGGAATAGGCATAAGCGCCGTTCTATTAAATAGATTAATAGAAGGGCAAAGCCTACCATTCATTAGTTGAACCGGTTCCTCTTGGATAAGAACGAGAGTCCAGAAAGAAGGCAGAGTGAACTACTAAGACGAGAGAAGTCGGAACTAGTGCAAGTGAGGGAATTCGCTCTGCTACTGCTAGGTCGAAGCAAAGAAGGTTAAGAGAGAATAAGTAGTTCCGCGGGACTTAGGCTTCGTCTGCTCTCAAGCCAGCTCCTAACTCTCGGTCTTCTGGCGAACAAACTTACCGGATTCAAGTGATTGAAACACAGGACCCTTTTCCACTTGGGTGACGACATACATAAGGTTTGACGAGCATTCTCGGGTGGTAGAATGGTGTTGGGACTATGGAAACTGTCGATCTCCAACTTGAAGGTGGGCGGGAGTGCTTTAATCGGGAGGAGTAGATTCTCTTACCTGTGGGGGCTACGGGCTTACTTTAAGCCATTTCCATTCGATGGAAGGTTCCTTTTTTGGATTTTTCTTTCTTTGTGATTCAGTTTCAGTGGCAGTTAGAGTGCCATCTAGTGGAATTCCATTCGGTCTTGCTGAGCTTAGAAAAGCGCTCCTTTCTCACCTATGTACTCTGTTACCTTAGGAATATCAAAGGGTTGGACCATTGTCTGGAATGCAGGTATATAATTGTCGGGAGTGAGCCTAGCTTCCCTTCCCGTGCCTAGCTCTCCTGGTTCCATCCATCGTGAGAAGGAAGTGCAATGATTTTGCAGTCTGCCAGGCTGTCGGTTGAGATGGAGGCTCCCGGCGCAAACTGGGAAAAGGACGATGACAACCAGGAGGTGGGCTTGGAAGCAGCCATCCTTTGAGGCTATATTCTCTTTGACTCGGGCGCGTGGGAAGACTATCCTGTCGGGTTGTAAAACCACTGAGTGCGTCCCACCCAAAAACAACTCAGACAAAACGTAATCCTAAACTTGCTGGTGGCCTGAAGGACTCATTTTCAGGTTATTCAGTTGTCTTCCTTGGTTCCACCCTTCAATTCATGAAGCAGATCGCCGGAGCCAACTTCGGGTCTTATCGTCTTTCGGTTTCTGTCCGACTTTTGTACACTGGATTGAAATGATTCTGGAGTGACTTCTTTCGTTACGAAATTTCAGCCATCCGAAAACCTCTTCTTGTCTTTAACAGAAGAAAGCTCTTCCCTCATTGGTGGCTGGTCACTCGCCTTTGTTGGTTCAGGGTTTGAATGCTGTGGACAGGGAAGAAAAGGGGGGGTAAAAAGTAAAGTCTAAGCGCATTAAAGGTTGGGTGCTGGTTAATGTAGATCGTGTTCGGCAGGAAAATGTTTCAACCAAGCCCGGGACCTCTTCTTTGACTTTGAATAGGCGTGCGCTTTAACGAGCACGGAAGGGGGCCTCCAATCTCCCATTCATTCGTAGGCGGGGCGCCTTTAGCTCTTCACTTCTTTCCTCAAAAGATTAATCATGGTAGTAATCCTCTGCTGATCAGTCGACCTCCTCTTCTTTGCTTCTGTATGCGGTGCTCTTCTGTGAAAATGTCACGGGTTCCGGAGATTGTGAATATGCCTAAAGGAAAGAGGCTTCTCAAAACGAACGAGGATGGGGCGATGATCAGAGCCAATCCGAGGTAAGTGAATCACCGAGTTCTCCGGATACCGCACCAGCCAGTCTTCATTACAGATAGCTCTATCTAAACGCTTCAGCAAACCCTTGCGAGCCCAAGTCAACTTCGGACCAACGAACTTCATGTCATAGAGACTAGAGGAATGGAACCAACTCAAACGACACGGCCGATTACCACTAGCTGAGCCACCCCGGCTCTCTGAACTACACAGAATGGAATGAAAGTCCCCCCACCTATTAGCCAAGGATCAGATATCATAGATGCCAAGCTACTCAACTGCTCCCAGAGAGCACGCCGCAAAGTAGCATTAGGACTAGCATAGACTGCCGTTACCCAGGACAGAAAAGCATTATTCCGATAAACACTAAAATGAACATACTGGCGATGAACAATCTTCACCTCCAACTCAGCTTGCCAAAGAAGCCAAATCCCCCCAGTAAACCCTCTATCTCCAAGCCCCTTTACTAGGTTGGGCAAGCTTGGATGCCCTTACTCCCAACAAGTTGCTGGTCGGGATCGTGAAACTCTCGCTCGAAAAGTAAGCTGGTCCTTGTTTGGTCATAAGGATAATCGTTCTTATTAGGTCAGGGGCGGCCGGTCCGGGGGTTACCCGCGATTGGTAATGGCATAAGCAGAAAGGGGTAGGGGGGACAAGGTTACGCGCTGGGTAGCGCAGCGCATCTGTTTCGGGTACAGAGGCGACGAGGGCGAAGCAGGCCACCCAACCCAACAGGTCAGGGTCGGGCCGGCCATAGGTTCGAATCCTGCCACCTTTCTTGTGGATCATCCTGTGGTTACCGGATGATGGGAATAACAAAGCAGAAATCTTGAAATGAGCACGAAATGTCAATATATGAATTCTTTCATTATTCGTTATTTCCGGGTCTTTTCGTTGCATTCACTTACAACAAGAAACAACCACCAGCGTTTGGTGCAGCACCTGCATTTTGGTGCATTCTTCTTTCTTTCCTTGGTCTTTCGTTCTGTCATATTCCTAATAACTTATCCAATTACAACGTATTAACCGCTAATGCACCTTTCTTTTATCAAATCTCAGGAACATGGTCTAATCATGAGGGTAGTATTTTATTATGGTGTCGGATCCCAAATTTTTATGGATTTTTTCTTTGTTACCGGGGTCGACCCCAAAGCCATAATGTCTTAAAACAAGGAGGCCATAGGGAAAGTCTTTTTTTTTTTTTTGTCTCGAACTTCGTGAAGAACTCCATTTTATCTCTCCCTCGTTACGAACAAGAAAGTGG